TTTTCTAGTATTTATTAAGAAATTTGCTCTTTTTTACTTTTTATTTCTATAGTGGAGATAGTCGCACGTAATGACAGATCACGGCCATATTATTAAAGGCTTGTGGTAAGAATGGGTTTCGCTCTAGTGCACGAAAATAATATTCCAAAGCTTTTGTATGTTCTCCGTTTCTTGTGTGGATAAGGCCTATGTTATAGAGTATATAACTTCGATCATAGGGATCAATTTCTAGTCGCATAGCTTCATAATAATTCTGTAAAGCTTCCGCATAATTTCCTTCGGATTGAGCCGACATCCGTTACGGTCGTCATTCGATTAAAAAAATCTCCGTTTCAGAACCGTACATGAGATTTTCATCTCATACGGCTCCTCCTTTATGTACATAATGAGACTAATACATGAAAAAATTGAAAAATTCTCATTATAAACTGAGTGGGGCTGGTGTTTTTACAAGAAATCTCTAACCAACCTTCTTGTAAAAGATCTTTCCTTAACTGTTGATACTAGATAAAAAAAGGGTGACTCCAGCAATTTATTTGTCTTAAATTCCGCTTAATTTTCAGGAATTAGTCACTTCAACAGTTTTCGATGGTTATACGGGTATCCAAAACACGAACGAGATGGGTGTTTGTTGGCCCAACCACTCTTGCTAGTCCTGATCCTCATAAAGAAAAAGGAGAATTTATAACAAAGTTTTCCTGTTGTTGATTCCGAAGAGTAGTGCCTCTTCCTCTATGCCTCCTATTAGTACTAGTTTAGTAGGTTTGACCTAATACAAGTTATAGGTGTAACCTTTCGCTCAATACTCTATAATCAACAATTGAAGCATTTGAGGTTGCATTAATCGGGGATACACGACAGAAGGGTTTGTTTTATCTACAAACTTCACCTTCAACAAGCGTAGATTTATTTCAAAGAATTTTTATTCTTTATATCCCGAACCCGAATAAGATAATTATCATGCAACTTTATTCTTATTCTAAGAACGTTAAAAAATAGAAATAAATTCAATTAAACTCTAAAAATGAAAGAGAAAATAGAGAATAACTAAATAAAAAATAATCAAATCGCACCATCTCTGTAATAAGCGAATGCCTCTTTCTCCCCCGAAGTTGTCGGAATTATTCGTAATAAGATATTGGCTACAATCGAAAAGGTCTTATCAATAAAATTTCCAGTTATTCGAGATCTAGACATAGGCAGAAATTCCTGCTATAATTTCTTTACCTTCGTGAGAAAATAATCCCACAACAAAAAGGGAATTTGACAGTACGAAATAACATAAAAACAGACTCATTAAAATGAAACGTCTACTCAAAATTGTTTCTTTTTTGCAGGAATCACTAAAAACTAAAAAATATTTGAAGACGATTAGATTTCATGCAAATGTAAATATCGTTGTATTAAGAATAGAATATCAGAAAATCTTAAGATTTCATCAAAGTTGAAGAATCAACGAATTTATTTGAAGCTGTAGGAAAATTCGAGAATTTTGGAATGCCATCTTCGTAAACATGAATATGAATAGAGACTTTTCTTTCTTGTTTTTAACAGTTTGTCCCACAAAATTCTCTCATTTCCCCAGCCTCGATTAAGATTTTTCAAAGTTTAAAGTTTTTCTATTTTTTTTTAGTAAAAATAGAGTGTACGCATTTATCCAAAAACCCAATATGAATTACTATTCACTAGATTTATTTTTAACTTTCTCATTATATAGGAGAGATGGCCGAGTGGTTCAAGGCGTAGCATTGGAACTGCTATGTAGGCTTTTGTTTACCGAGGGTTCGAATCCCTCTCTTTCCGTACCATACCCTTCACCTAATTTACCAACGTGAATGTTATTGACCGCAAGATCGCAAATAAAATAACAAAGGACATCATTAGTCCAAGCTTTCTTTGATACGGTTTCGCTATTCCTAATCCCAATTTCTGTAATATGGAAACTACTAGAAAAAATGGACAAGGAATTAAAACCTCCCTATATATGATACATGAATAGGAAAAAATCCTCATAAAAAATCCCTTACTTCTACTTCGAAACTTTTTATATGGGTGTAAAGAGAGGTCAAAATTGTCCAAATCCTTCTTATTTTAGTTAGGTTTAAGTCTGACGAGAATAATATTCTACAACTAGCAATTCATTTATTTTCAAACCGACCCATTTACTATCTAGTATTTCATTGACTGATCCTTTATATTGGAATGGGTGAAGGGTCAAATGTTTTGGCAATTCCTCGCGGGAAGATGAATCAAGATAATTTTGAACCAGAGACTTAGATTTTTGTTCATCTCTCACTGTAATAATATCGCGGGGTTTGCAGCGATAACTTGGTATATCTACTATACCACTATTAACTAAAATATGTCTATGGTTAACCAATTGGCGGGCTTGAGGAATAGTCGAAGTTATACCTAATCGAAAAAGGATGTTATCCAACCGCATTTCAAGCAATTGTAATAAAACTTGACCTGTTGACCCTTTTGCTTTTCCGGCGATATGAACGTATTTAAGTAATTGTTGTTCTGTAAGACCATAATGAAAGCGTAATTTTTGTTTTTCTTCTAATCGAATACGATATTGAGATTTTTTACCGGGGCGTAATTGGTTTCTAAAATCGTTTCCAGCTCTAGGCTTTTTAGTTGTTAGTCCCGGTAAAGCCCCCAGACGACGTATTTTTTTGAAACGAGGCCCTCTGTAACGCGACATAAAGACTCCTTATGAAGTTGCATAAACCTAAATGAAATATGAAATTAAATTAAACTAAATTAGAAATATAAAAATACAATATAAATTTGAAATTCAATCAAAAATGAATCAAAATTTCTTCTAAATATTGTATTACTATTACAAAGAAGAATTCGAAAGAATAATTAGATGAGATGAATTGTATCAATATCCCGGCCTTAACTTAAACTTAATATATATTATATATCGAATTTATCGTATTAATATTAAATAATATATATAATAGAATATAAAACTGAATTAATTGAAAACTATTAAATACTAAAAACTCTTAAAAAATCTTCTTATTATATTAATATAAAAAGTAAGGGTTTTTTCTTGATTGATTTAGTCTCCATAGATAAAACTCCAACAATTTTTTTTAATTGGAAGTTCTTAGGAGATAAAGGAAGGGTGCCATTTGGGAAAAGTAGAAGAAGCCTTTTCAATTTTTTTGATTTCCTATTTTGGAAAAAATAAAAATTAAACATATGGAGAAAAGCCCGCTATCGGAGTCGAACCGATGACCATCGCATTACAAATGCGATGCTCTAACCTCTGAGCTAAGAGGGCTAGCATATAATATAAATGAAATTGTACACACATAGGAATTTAGGAAACTACAAGAATCTTAGCTATTAACTTGCTTAATTCTTCACATAACAATTAATATATCAATATATAATTTGATCTATTTATCTTATCAAATATATGATTTTCAATAATCAATATCTTAATTAGATAGTAAGATTTTTTTGAATTCAAATGACCAATTCTTTTTTTTACTATATTTCTATTTACTAATCTAATTCTATTACTTTTAGTAAGAAAAGATTTTATTCCTATTAAAATAAACTCTTAATTGTAATTGGATTACATTTTCAATTATTTTTTTTTAGGAATTTTTAGTTAGGGCTATTAAATTCTTCAATATATATATAGAGTAATTCAATTTCCTTTTAGTTATTTTTCGTTTGGAAAGATAAGAGCTAAGACGAAAACAAAAGAATCGACCCTTCAAGTATTCAAAATTGCACGCTAAAAACGAGATAAATTGGGTAAAATTTCTGTAAAAAAAATATATATACCTAGAATTATACTATTAGGCATATAAATAGTATATATTTATACTACTAACTACTACGAAATAGGATTTAGTATACTATATATGGATCAATATTGTATATTGAATTGATGAATTCAATAGTCCGATTATAATAGAACTCAAATAAAAATGTTAGGATTTAGGATAATGATATCCTAATTACAAAGCAAAAAGGGGGGATATGGCGAAATTGGTAGACGCTACGGACTTAATTGGATTGAGCCTTGGTATGGAAACCTATCGAGTGATAACTTTCAAATTCAGAGAAACCCAGGAATGAAAAAAGGGCAATCCTGAGCCAAATCCGGTTTTATCAAAACAAACAAGTGATAATAAAAAAGATAGGATAGGTGCAGAGACTCAATGGAAGCTGTTCTAACAAATGGAGTTGGCGTTAGTAAAGGAATCCTTCTATCAAAACTCCATAAAGGATGAAGTATAAGCGTATCCGTACTAAAATACTCTCTCCAAATGATTAATGATAACCCGAATCCGTATTTCTTTGAATTTTTTATGAAAATTCAAAGAATTCTTGTTAATCAATTCTAAGTTTAAAAAAGATATCCACTATTCATTGATCAAATTATTTCTTCCATCAAAAAAAGAATTGATTAATTGGACGAGAATAAAGATAGAGTCCCATTCTACATGTCAATATCGACAACAATGAAATTTATAGTAAGAGGAAAATCCGTCGACTTTAAAAATCGTGAGGGTTCAAGTCCCTCTATCCCCAAAAAGGGCCTTTTGATTCCCTAATTATTTAGCCTATCCTCTCAGTTCATTAGTAGTTCAAAATTCGTTATGTTTCTCGTTCATTCTAATTGAATCTAAGCATAAATTTTTTTCTTATACTCTTATACCAAGACTTTTTGATATATGAAAAACGTACAAATGAACATCTTAGAGAAAATAACCCTAATATAAAATTTGACTAATTCATTAACTTACAAAGTGTTTTTTTTTTTGAAGATCTAAGAAATTCCACCAGAGTAGAGATATTACAAAGTAATACCCTTTTCATCGTTATTTTGACTTGACATAGACCCAATTATATCCTAGAATATATTAATAGGAGGATGATTCAGTTGGGGTATTATTTAAGAGGACTGAAAATCCTCAATCGGGATATTGTTTCATCGGTCGGGATAGCTCAGCTGGTAGAGCAGA